AATAAACTCAATTTTTTTTTACTCACTTTTGTACCTTCTTTACCCCATAGAGATATTGAATGGAACGAGCTCATTTTTTTACCACTGTAATTTTGAAAATTCATGTTTAAATGCCCTTCAAAAGTAAGTAAATAAATTCGAAACATATAAAATGCAGTTAACCAGGCTGTGGAACAAGCTATTATTGCAAAAATAGGTGAATATAACCAAGTATCATTAAGAATTTTATCTTTGGACCAAAAACAAGCAAGTGGTGGAATACCACAAAGAGAAAGTGTACCTAATAAAAAAGCCGTTTTTGTAATTGGCACATATTTTTTTAAACCGCCCATAAGAACCATGTTCTGACTTTTATCTGGAGAATACTCAACGATAGCTTCCATTGAATGAATAATCGATCCGGATCCTAAAAACAATAATGCTTTCGAATAAGCATGAGTAATCAAATGAAATAAAGCAGCTCGATACGAGCCCATGCCTAAAGCTAACATCATATAACCCAATTGAGACATTGTAGAATAGGCTAAACTTCTCTTAATATCTTTTTGAGCAAGAGCTAAAGTAGCTCCTAATAGTACTGTTATTATACTTATTAAAGATATTAGATTCATTATGTAAGGTATAACTATGAAAAGAGGAAGAAGCCGAGCAACAAGAAAAATGCCCGCTGCTACCATCGTAGCAGCATGAATAAGAGCCGAAATCGGGGGTAGGCCCCTCCATGGCATCGGGTAACCATACATGAAGAGGAAATTGCGCAGATTTAGCAACTGAACCGGAAAATAATAGAAAAGCGCACAAAGTAACAAATAAAAAATTTAAATCATTATTATAACTTAATTATAACTTAAATTATTAAATATTTCGAACAAATCCCGAAATTCAAAACTACCTGTTATCCAATAAAGACCCCAAATTCCTAAGAATAACCCAAAATCCCCTATTCGATTAGTTACAAAAGCTTTTTGACAAGCATTTGCCGCAACAGGTCTTGTGAACCAAAAACCTATTAATAGATAAGAACACATTCCGACCAATTCCCAAAAAATATAAATTTGTATCAAATTAGAACTAGTAACCAATCCCAACATGGAAGTATTGAAAAAACTCATATAAGTAAAAAATCTTACATATCCTTGATCATGAGACATATAATTATCACTATAAATAAGAATGATAATCCCAACAGTAGTGATTAATATTAACATAATAGAAGTAAGTGGGTCGATCAAGTGTCCAAACTCTAAAGAAAAATCATTAGTGATAGTCCAAGACCATACATATTGATATATGGAATTGCAATTTATTTGCCCGATAGACAGATCCGCCGAAAAAAGAAGAAGTATACTTAATAAGAAAACACTAGGAAAAGCCCACATACGACGAATACTTTTGGTTGCCGTTGGAAAAAGGAGAAGCCCTGCTCCTATTAAGACAGTAACTGGAAGTGGAACAAAAGGTACGATCCATGCATATGGATATGTATGTTCCATAAAAAATAAAACCCCTTTTTTATTATTAATTAATTGTTTCCGATTCACCAGACCTTATTTCTTTTGAAAGAACTCAATAAAAAAAATTAAGATATGCAAGACCTCATTTTTTATATTTTTAATCTAATATTCTGATTCTTTACCAAATCCGTCAAATATGCAAATTCATAAATTACAATTGATCAAATGATATAATCATTACTAGTGAAAAGTTAATACTTAATTATTAAGATTAAGTAAGATCTTTATGCGGATATAGAAAATTAAAATTTCAATTATTTTAAAGAATCCTTTTCTTTTTTTTTAGTTTATCAGATTTCCTTGGTACATTTGATACTATAGTTTGAATACACGGATATTAAAGGCATCCATTACTATTAGTATATTAGTAATTCTTTGTTCGTCCGGATTCTTTTATGTACTATAATACATATAAATACAAAATAAATATTCATGTTTGATGTGATTTTCACAGATACGGATCCATAATTTTGGTTTTTATGCCAATAGTATCATCTATAAAATAGATAGATAGATGTCTTTCACATCCAACTATAGCAATGAGTAGTAATCTCTTAATTTTGAATGGCAGTCCCCAAAAAACGTACTTCTATGTCAAAAAAACGTATTCGTAAAAATTATTGGAAAAAGAAGGGATATTGGGCAGCATTAAAAGCCTTTTCATTATCGAAATCTCTTTCGACCGGAAATTCAAAAAGTTTTTTTGTGCCAACAAATATAAAAAAATAATAAAACTTTGGAATAATGTGCATTGGAACTGACTCAAAAATGAGTTAGTTTTTTGTTATATGTTCTATATAATTCACAGCCTGATGTTTTGAACTGATCAATAAGAAATCGAACTTTTTTTTATTTATGTTATTTAGATAAGAATTCTGAAAGTTTAAAAATAAAAAATGGTACTTTAGTTCTGTTACCAAAAAAGTTATAAAGGACGTTTTTTAGTTCTATCTCTAGATAGTTCTTCCCTCTATCTAGGGATAGAA